AAATTATGGAAAAAAGAGATTATTTAAGTAAAGAAAGAAATAGTCAATATAGTCAAGATAATTATGTATTTACAAACTCAATTCATTCTATTTCATCCGATCCAGAATGTGATAGGGTTGCGAAGGATGAACTTTTGACAGTTCAAAACAATCTACTAAAAAATAAGAATTCTTGAACAAAAATATACTTTATTTTTATTGGGGTGCATCCAGTAGGAATTGAACCTACGACTTCGCCAATTATGAGTTGGGCGCTTTAACCATTCAGCCATGGATGCTTGGAATCCTCCTGGCTCATGAATAACCAAATTCCAATTGAAGTGAAATCTTTTGAATAAATTAATCAAAAAAAAAAAATACTATTTTACTTATATATATTATATTATATAGGAGAACTATATGGAAAAACATCAATTTCAATCCTGGATTTTAGAATTGAGGGAGGTATTTAGAGAAAGCAAGAATTCTCCCTATTTCTTAGATTCGTGGACTCAATTCAACTCAGCGATCTCTTTGATTCGCATTTTTTCCCATCAAGAGAGTTTGATAAAACTCTTAGACTCCCGAATCTGGAGTATCCTATTTTCACGCAATTCACAGGGTTTAACAAGAAATCGATATTTCACGATCAAGAATGTAGTACTTTTCGTAGTGGTGATCCTTTTATATCGTATTAACAACCGAAAGATGATTGAAACTAAAAATATCTATTTGACAGGGCTTCTTCCGATACCAACGAATTCCGTTGGACCCAGCAATGATACATTGGAAAACTCAAAAGATTCGTTCAATATAAATAGGTTGATTGTTCCGCTCCTGTATCGTCCAAAAGGAAAAAAGATCTCTGAAAGATCAGGTTTTAATCAAGGAACAGATTCGAATCAATTGAAAAGATCTTCTGATCAATCGGGGAATCGTGTCAATTCCATTTGTGAGGATCCAAAATATAAAAAAAAAATAGAAGAATTTTTTGAGAATCCTAGAAGAACCAACCGTTCTTTTTTCTCTGACAGATGTTCAGACCTTCATCTGGATTTGAATCCTACTGAGAGCCCCACTCGAGATCATAAATTATTTAAGAAAGAAGAAGATGTTTCTTTTGTTATTTCGAGGCGGTCGGAAAAGAAAGAAATTGTCAATATAGTCAAGATAATTATGTATTTACAAAATACTGTCTCAATTCATCCTATTTCATTCGATCCAGAATGTGATAGGGTTGCGAAGGATGAACTTTTGACAGTTCAAAATAATATTTCATTCTTGAACAAAAATCGACTACTTCGACTACTTTTAGGTTTATTTCATCTATTCCATGACCGAAATAGGGGGGGGTACTTGTTACATCACGATTTTGAATCAGAAGAGGGATTTCAAGAAATGGCAAATTTATTCAATCTATCAATAACTAAGCCGGATCTAATGTATCCTAAGGGATTTTCTTTTTCTATTGATTCTTCCGGATTGGATCAAAAACAATTCGTAAATGACGCATTCAACTCTAGGGATGAATCAAAAAAGAAATCTTTATTGGTTCTACCTCCCTTTTTTTACGAAGAGAATGAATCTTTTTATCCAAGGATCATAAAAAAATGGGTCCAGACTTCGTGCGGAAATGATTTTCAAGACCCAAAACCAAAAATAGTACTATTTACTAGCAACCGATCGGTCAATCAATATGGATTAATCCGAAATCTGATTCAAATTCAATATAATACCTATGGGTACATAAGAAATCTATGGAATCGATTCAATCGCAACTTGGAATATGTAATTCAAAGGTATCAAATACAAAATGATATTCTGAATCATAGACCTATAAGGAAATACACGATCAACCAACATTTCTCAAATTTGAAAAAGAGTCAGAAAAAATGGTTTGATCCTCTTATTTTGATTTATCGAACCGAGAGATCCATAAATAAGGATCCAAATGCATGTAAATACAAATGGTCCAATGGGAGCAAAAATTTCCGGAAATATTTGGACCGTTTGATTTCTGAGCAGAATAGCCGTTTTCGAGTAGTGTTCGATCGATTCCATATGAATGCATATTCGATTGATCGGTCTGTGGTTATCCACAAAAAAGATTTGTTTAAGTCACTTTGTTTCTTTTTATCCAAGTTTCTTCCCTTTTTGTCTAACTCACTTCCTTTTTTCTTTGTGAGTTTGGGGAGTATCCCTGTTCATAGGTCCGAGATTCACATGTATGAATTGAAACGTCCGAACGATCCACTCGGGAATCAGTTGTTAGAATCAATAGGTCTTCAAATCGTTCATTTGAAAAAAAGGAAACCCGTCTTATTGGATGACTATTATACTTCCCTAAAATCAAAATTATTGATCAATGAAGGAACAATATCATCATTTTTGTTCAAAAAGATACCCGATTGGATGATTGACTCATTCCATACTAGAAAGAATCGCAGGAAATCTTTTTCTAACATGGATTCCTATTTCTCAACGATATGGCGCGATCAAGACAATTGGCTGAATCCCGTGAAACCGTTTCATAGAAGTTCATTAATATCCTCTTTTTATAAAGTCAATCGACTTCTATTCTTGAATAATCAATATAACTTCTGTTTCGATTGTAACAAAGGATTCTCTTTTTATGTGGAAAGGTCCTGGAATTATGATTTGTTGTATGGACAATTCCTCAACAACACCCTGTTCATTCGAAACAAAATATTTTCTTTGTGCGGCGGTAAAAAAAAACATCCCTTTTTGGACAGAGATACTATTTCACAAGTATCTAACATATTGATACCGAACCATTTTCCGCAAAGTGGTGATGACGGATATAACTTGTACAAATCTTTCCATTTTCCAACTCGACCCGATCCGTTCGTTCGTCGAGCTATTTACTCGATCGCAGACATTTCTGGAACACTTTTTACAGAGGAAGAGATAGTGAATTTTGACAGAACTAATTGTCAACCTGTTTCAGATATGAATCTGCCTGATTCAGAGGAGAAGAACTTGCATCAGTATCTCGATTTCGGCTCAAATATGGGTTTGATTCACACTCCATATTCTGAGAAATATTTACCATCCGAAAAGAGGAAAAAACATAGTTCTTGTCTAACCAAATCCCTTGAAAAAGGGCAGATGTATAGAAACTTTCATAGAAATAGTCCTTTTTCAACTCTCTCCAAATTGAAGCGACTCCAACCATTTATAATACCTTGGTTTCTTACCCGGACAACGCACAAATATCTAACTTTTATATTTTTACATACTTTTTCAGACCTATTGGCGATACTAAGTAGCAGTCCTAAACTTCAAAATTTAGTATCCATTTTTCATGAGATTATGCCTGGATTTGAGCGAATTCTTCGGAAAAAATTGTGTCTTTCACAAGGGAATCCTATAAGTAAGATTTCGAGTAAGTGTTTCCATAATTTTCTTGTGGACGTGTGCGAAGCTATTTTTAATGCAAATAATGAGTCACCATTGATATCGACACGTTTGAGATCGCTAAATATTCGGGAGTTCCTCTTTTCAACCCTTTTCCTTCTTCTTGTTACTGGATATCTGGTTCATACACATCTTTTATTTGTTTCTCAATTCTCTAATGAGTTACAGAAAGAGTTCGAACAGGTCAAATCTTTGATGATTCCTTCATACATGATTGAGTTGCAAAAACTTCTGGATAGGTATCCTACTTCGGAACTGAATTCTTTCGGGAATATCTTTCTAGTTGCTCTGGAACAATTTGGAAATTTTCTAGAAGAAAGCCGAGGTTCGGCTTCTGGCGACAAAAGTTCGAAGAAAAAAGATTTTAATTTCATCGATCTCATAAGTATTCTACCAAATCCCATCAATCGAATCACGTTTTTGAGAAATACGAGACATTTAAGTCATATAAGTAAAGCGATCTATTCCTTGATAAGAAAAAGAAAAAATGTGAATAGTGATTGGATTGATGATAAAATAGAATTCTGGATCTCGAACACCGATTTCATTGCTGATAAAGAAAGAGAATTCTTACTTCAGTTCTCTACCTTAACGGCAGAAAAGGGGATTGATCAAATTTTCTTGAGTCTGACTAATAGTGATCATTTATCAAAAAATAACTCTGGTTATCAAATGATGGAACAACCGGGAACAATTTACTTACGATATTTAATTGACATTCATAAAAAATATCTAATGACTTATGAGTTCAATACATCCTGCTTAGCAGAAAGACGGATATTCCTCGCTCATTATCAGACAATCACTTATTCAGAAAACCCGTGTGGGGCTAGTTGTTTGGATTTCCCATCTCATCCGAAACCCTTTTCGCTGCGCTTAGCCTTATCCCCTCCAAGGGGTATTTTAGTGATAGGTTCGATAGGAACTGGACGATCCTATTTGGTCAAATATTTATCGACAAACTCCTATGTTCCTTTCATTACAGTATTTCTAAACAAGTTCCTGGATTACTATCCTAAGGGTTTTGAGATGGATGACGATGATAGTGAGAATGATTTTTTTGATGATAGAGAGGGTACCATTTACGGTCTTTTACCTACTAATGAGGATAGTTGCTATAATATCAAAGGGTATGATAGTGACGATCTCGGCCGTAACTATGATGGGGAGTTGGAGTTTCTAAGTATGAAGCATCCGGTACCTAGGGATAGGATGACGGAGACGGAAATAGAGCGATTTTATCTCACTCTTCAATTCGAATTAGCAAAAGCAATGTCTCCTTGCATAATTTGGATTCCAAACATTAATGATTGGGATAGGGGTGAGTCGAATGACTTATCCCTGGGTCTATTAACGAACTCTCTATCCAGGGATTCTGAAAAATATTCTACTAGAAATATTCTTGTTATTGCTTCGACTCATATTCCCCAAAAAGTAGATCCCGCTCTAATAGCTCCGAATAAATTAAATACATGCATTAAGATACGAAGACTTCTTATTCCACAACAAAGAAAGCACTTTTTCACTCTTTCATATACTAGGGGATTTCACTTGGAAAAGAAAATGTTCTATAGTAGTGGATTCGGGTCCATAACTCTAGGTTCTAATGTACGAGATCTTGTAGCACTTAGCAACGAGGCGCTATCAATTAGTATTATACAAAAGAAATCTATTCTAGACACGAATATAATTAGATCTGCTCTTCATAGACAAACTTGGGATTTTCGATCTCAGATAAGATCGGTTCAGGATCATCGGATCCTTTTCTATCAGATAGGAAGGGCTGTTTCACAAAATCTATTTCGAAGTAATGGCTTCATAGATCCTATATCTATCTATATGAAGAAGAAATCGTGTAACGAGGGGGGTTCTTATTTGTACAAATGGTACTTCGAACTTGGAACAAGCATGAAGAAATTAACGCTACTTCTTTATCTTTTGAGTTGTTCTGCCGGATCGGTCGCTCAAGACCTTTGGTCTCTACCGGGACCTAATGAAAAAAATGATGGGATCACTTCTTATAGACTCCTTGAGAATGATTCTGATCTAGTTCATGGCCTATTAGAAGTAGAAGGTGCTCTGCTGGGATCCTCACAGACAGGAAGTAAGTTTGATAGTGATGGAGTGACATTGCTTCTTCGCACCGAACGAAGGAATCCCTTAAATATGATTCAAAATGGATCTCGTTCTATGCTTGATCAGAGATTTCTCTATGAAAAATATGAATCGGGGTTCGAAGAAGGGGAAGGAGTCCTCGACCCGCAACCACTAGAGGAGGATTTATTCAATCACCACATAGTTTGGGCTCCTAGAATATGGAGCCCTTGGGGCTTTCTATTTGATTGTTTCGAAGGGTCCAATGAATTAGGATTTCCCTATTGGGAAAGGTCATTCCGGGACAAGCAGATCATTTATGATGAAGAGAATGATTTGGGGGGCTTACAGGATGGAACGATGCAGTACGAGACACGATATAGATCTTCCAAAGAACAAGGCGTTTTTCGAATAAGCCAATTCATTTGGGACCCCGTGGATCCACTCTTTTTTCTATTCCAAGATGATCCTTTTGTATCTGTGTTTTCACATCGAGAATTCGTTGCAGATGAAGAGATATCAAGGATACTTTTGACTTCCCAAACCAATAAAATTTATTGGAAATATCTAAATAAATGTTGGTTTAGGAAGAATACACAAGAAAATAATTTCAAATTGTTGATTGATCGCCAGAGATGGTTTAGAACCAATAGTTCATTATCAAATGTATTTTCACGTTCTAACACTCTATCCGAGAGTTATCAATATTTATCAAATCTGTTCCTGTCTAATGGAACCTTATTGGCTCAAATCACAAAGACATTGTTGAGAAAAAGATGGCTTTTCCCGGATGAGATGGTTGTTACTATCGGTTCCAATAACGAATGATTGGTTTAACTGAATAACTAAATTATTCTTTCTCGTCGTCTCAAGTCGATATGGGGTGGGGATCTTCTCAATTGAAAGATCCCCTAATATCGATAATACATATTACCGTTGACCGAGCCTAACTCTAATTGTTTTGTTCTGAAGCAAACAAAGAGATCCACGGGATGGTTTGTCCTATTCAGATATTCACGACCAATAAATACAGAATTTTATTTCTTTTCGGATAGGCCAGCCGGGCCCTGTCCTGGAAGGAGAAAGAAGGTTGGCATGCCAACAGGCGTCTAGTATGGAATTCACCCGACCCGAGAGTACAGTACCTCTTTTTTGGAATGTCCTGTGCCAAAGTCATTGGATGGGTAAGTCACCAATCCCCCCAATAGGATAGGGAATGTACTTTATCCGTTGGTTTACAGAGGATGCAGGTCCGACGATTTAAAAACGGACTCTCCATTCATTAGATAGATAAGATCACCAAAACTTCGTGATTTGCTGGCGAACTTAGTCCAATTCAACAAGAGATCTCAATATTATGCCTTGAAGAGGACTCGAACCTCCACGCTGTTTAGCACGAGATTTTGAGTCTCGCGTGTCTACCATTTCACCACCAAGGCATCTTCAAAGTGAATCATATTCTATGATTATGATATCCAGCTAGTCTTATGTATGGAATATATGACAAAGGTGGAGTTTTAGAATATTTTTTTTGATCCTCATGTCATATAGGCCCGACTCGGACATCCAATTGGTTCGATTTGATTTATCCGAAAGATACATACCTTAATATATATTCTATCAAAAAAATGGACAAGCAAACCTATTTCTGGATTCAAGAGAATCCAAAAGGGGTGATTATAGGGTCCCCAATAATGATAGATATGTAAAATACCCCTATTCCTAAATGGAATGAACTTAGAATCGTGGAATCGATTCGATCATCAGATTCGAGATTATAAGTTCATAACCTTAGCCCATTCACATTTTGGGTGGAACAGATCTACTAATTCTTTAATTCCAGTTAGTAAGATAAGAGTTCAACTAAGAAATAGATTTTGGAAGCTAAAAAAGGGTATCCTGAGCAATTTCAATAATAGGGTTCATTGATATTCCTGGTATAGTAGATGCTATCACACATATAATCATACTCAATTCGATGGAATTGTT